AAACATAGGTCTTATTATTGTTACTTGTTAGTAGCATTCATTCCCTTAATACACTTCCGAGGATGTCTCTGGGTATATAAAGTACGTAAAAAAAAATTATAGAATCAAGACAGATTACTTTTTATTTTACATACTCTTATTTCCGTTTGATCTAATCCTTACCGCCTCTCGATTCGTTCTCTAAAACAATCGCAAGACAGCCTAGTAAATTCTTTGACTAGAGATTGCCGAATAGAATTATTTAAATAAAAAAAGAATAAAGCCAATTAGTTATTCAATCTAACTAATATTAAATTAAATACTAATATTAAATTAAATAAATAATAAATGCGTGAGTGATCATATACTTTCATGAGTCTGTATACAAGGTTTCTTCCGCCCCTTCCCCAACTAAAAATGGGATTAGATTCAAATTTCCTGTCCGACCTATCCCTCTATCCAATCTAATTCAAGACCCAGTCAGTAGACAGACACTGCAGTAGTAGTAGATTGAAAGAACTATCATTTTAAGATTTATAGCTTCCTTTTCACTACTAGAATCTTTCCTTGAATCCGAGACGAAAAGATTTACAGCATTTTTTAGAGAACCAACCTTCCGATGCTAAATTCTAAGCATCAAACAAGTCTCAATAGTCCTTTTCCCCCGCTCGGCTTGTTTCTGTTGGAAACAATTTCAAGTTTTCTATCAACAAAACGGAATAAACTATTTCAATTCTCTTGTTGATCAGGCGACACCCAGATTTGAACTGGGGAAAAAGGATTTGCAGTCCCCCGCCTTACCGCTCGACCATGCCGCCAAAACGATACAAATAAATATATGAGAATACCCCCCCTTTTTTTCAATTGAAAAAAAAAAAAGGGCACCTTCAGTCACAAAAGGGAAAATTTAAGGACAAATCAGAACCGTTAAGTTAACCTATTCATTCCTGAATTATTTTAGTGAGATAAGAAAATATCAATTGATACATAACTAATCAATTCAATATTGCTTTTTTATTGAAATTGAAAAAATTCTCCTCCATTTAAATTATAATTATAACAACAACTATCAGTATATGTAAACCCTAGAACAAAAATTGAATTTGTTACACGGATCTAATCGGGTATCTTATCCGTATATAATACCTATACTATAGGGAATTTTCAAGAAACTATCGTGCTTCATGTTTTTCTGGTATCCAATCGAATTGAAATATGTAATATCATAATAATGGAAGAAATGGAATAAATTTTTTGATTTGATATTCTTTAAAAAACTCCAGAAGTCTAGGTGGAGTTTTTTAATTCATTTCCATTTATAATTTTAATTCTATTTATTCCTCTTTTCATAATAGGTATTTCATACACGGAGTTAGGTAAAATTTCATGTGATTCAGTAAAAAGAACAGAAATTCCATTATTGCTAAATCTATTCATGTAATTCGATGAAGAATGACAGCAAATCATGGGATATTTTCTATAAAAGAAATGGGGAAATTGAAAATGCTTGGGGGTGGAAATGAGGAAATGTCTACAATACCCGGGTTGAATCAGATACAATTTGAAGGATTTTGTAGGTTCATTGATCGGGGCTTAATAGAAGAACTTTATAAGTTTCCAAAAATTGAAGATACAGATCAAGAAATTGAATTTCAATTATTTGTGGAAACATATCAATTGGTAGAACCCTTGATAAAAGAAAAAGATGCCGTATATGAATCACTTACATATTCCTCTGAACTATATGTATCCGCGGGATTAATTTGTAAAAGCAGTAGAGATATCCAAGAACAAACTATTTTTATTGGAAACATCCCTCTAATGAATTCCCTGGGAACTTCTATAGTAAATGGAATATACAGAATTGTAATCAATCAAATATTGCAAAGTCCTGGTATCTATTACCGGTCAGAATTGGACCATAACGGAATTTCGGTCTATACTGGCACCATAATATCAGATTGGGGAGGAAGATTAGAATTAGAAATTGATAGAAAAGCAAGGATATGGGCTCGTGTGAGTAGGAAACAGAAAATATCTATTCTAGTTCTATCATCAGCTATGGGTTTGAATTTAAGCGAAATTCTAGAGAGTGTTTGCTACCCTGAAATTTTCTTATCTTTCCTTAATGATAAGGAGAAAAAAAAAATCGGGTCAAAAGAAAATGCCATTTTGGAGTTTTATCGACAATTTGCTTGTGTTGGCGGAGATCCAGTATTTTCTGAATCTTTATGTAAAGAATTACAAAAAAAATTTTTTCAACAAAGATGTGAATTAGGAAGGATTGGTCGACGAAATATGAACCGAAGGCTGAATCTTGATATACCTGAGAATAATACATTTTTGTTACCGCGAGATATATTGACAGCTGCGGATCATTTGATTGGAATGAAATTTGGAATGGGTACACTTGACGATATGAATCATTTGAAAAATAAACGGATTCGTTCCGTAGCAAATCTCTTACAAGATCAATTTGGATTGGCTCTGGTTCGTTTAGAAAATATGGTTAGAGGAACTA